TGCGCTGCGCTACCCAGCGCGTAACCTTGTCCCCTTACCCCTCTTCTGGTTATGCCATTACCAATCGCGGGTAACCCCCGGGCCTACCTGACCTAATAAGAACGATTATCCTTATGACCAAAGAAGGACCAGCTTACTTACTTTTCGAGCGATAGTTTCACGATCCCGACCAGCAACTTGTTGTGAGTAGGGGCATCCAAGCTTGCCCAACCTAGTAAAGGGGCTTGGAGATAGAGGGTTTGATGGGGGAGAGACTTTGGATTTGATAGATGAAATAGGACTAGTTGGGTAGATAGAGGTGGTGAAATCTCACCTTTGCATCGATGTTTGGCAGGGCGGGTCGCTTGAGTGTCAAAACCAAGCGGTGGTTGTTTTCCTTGGCTTATCGAACCAGCGTATGCCTATTCCTCCTTTGATGACTCTCAGTAGAGAAAGCCTAAATTTTCCGATGTGGATTGAAAGGAAGTTGGGGATGGACATAGATCCTTCAGCCTATCCGGAGTGTTGGAAAGAAAGCAATGGTTTTTGTATTTGAAATTTCCCGATCACTGGAAGCAATCTTCACTGGCACAAGGATCTCCTCACAGCAATCTTCACTACGAAAGAACTCGACAATGAGTGAGTTTACGAAGGCTTCGAGTAGTGCGAGATAGGCTAATCACCAGACTGCTCTGGAATAGGTTAATCGCCGGAGACAAGAACGAGTGAATCTAGTTTCGAGAGCATGCCTTACTATAATAGGGGGCGTAGAGTTTCTAAGTGAAGGCAAGCGCAACCATCTATTTCATATCCTCCCTGTCAGCAAGGCAGGTTCGCTAGAAAGCCTACCGGCCAGAAAGTCCTCAAGAACGGGAAAGCCGACCAAAAGACTATTCTATAACTGACTCTTGTTGCCGAATCGAGGGGGCTTGGCTTGTACCAGGCTCTAAAAAAAAGAGTTTTCTTCGAGCGAGCAGTCTTTCTATCTTTTTGGGTTGCATGCCTAAGGCAATGTTTTTTGTAGATTGAGATGGATTAATCTTCGCTATCGTGCCTCTTCCTTGTACCAGTTGATGCTGCGGCAGTGCCTAATTTGAGTTTGCTCCTGCCCGCTTCGAGGTTCCCATCGATCGATTACAGAGGTTTCAACCACTGAACTTGCTTATGCCCCCCTTTGATCGAGTGCTATTTCTATAAAAAAGGTTAAGTAGGAAAAACTTGAATGGGCTTCAATCGAGATTGCCTCGTCGGCTTCTTAGGCACATGAGGAACCGGTCTAACATCTTTTCAATCGAAATCCCAATCAAAGACAAGTTCTACTAAGGCCAGGATCAGAAAGAGAAGATTCACTTTCCGAAATTCCAAGTGACATGATTCCTTCAGAAGCGAAAGTTGAATGATCGAAGTCTCCTTCAGGTTCAGTCGAAGAGATCGAAGTGAAGTCATCAATTAAACCATTCGTATGGGCTCTCCTAAGACTGACCTCTTTTCCAAATGAACCAAACCTCGATACCACATTCATCAAAGAGATACGGCCATCTCCCTAGGTTGCACACCCCCTTGAAATGGACATTCTTAGCCGTCCTCCGAGGGCCCCATAGATCAGATCGGGAACTCTTTCAGACCCTTAGTTTGACTTGGTTGGGGCAGAGTTTCAGCCTGCCTTCCACCGAATATAAAAAACCTTACAGCTGCCTAACCTGCTGACGTCCCGGCGAAGAAAGTCATTATTTGTGTCACATCCTCGAATTCGAGAGAACGCTTTCCTGTTAGCTCTCAAATTATACGCATTGAAGCGATCGAGCGAGAGAAAGAAAGAAAACTATTGCACACGCCCCTCATTCTCCCTTTACTAATATAATCTAATAGAAGGTAAGGCAAAAGCAGCTTAAGCCCTTCGGATCACCCGAGAAGCCCTCGATGAACCGCCTATAGATATATACTTATATAAAAAAATGCTTAAGTATGACTAATCAGAGGAAGCATCGTAGTTCCTGCACCTTTCGCTTTCGTGGCGTCCCCCAGTCCACCACGGCTTGCACGCGCCTTCTCTTGATCCAACCTATTCATGCCGTCGCCAATCCAGTGCCCAAGGAACTAGACCTTATGCAAAGCACCTTTTTCACATAGAGCTGTGTTCCAGATCATAAGAGAGGCTAATATATTCTTCACCCACCGTGATAAAGGTCGTTGGCTCAATCCTATGTCCAACATCTTGACTGATCACTTACTCATCCTAAACAGAGGACTCTACCCCAACCAATCATAGACCACATCAAGCCCTTACTCTAGATCATTAAATGCTCCATAAGGGCATCTCGGTATGGGGTAGGATCGTCGGCCCTGGTGATGGCTCTCCTTACTAGTAAAGTAAAGGAAACTGGAAGGGAGCACATTGCTGCACTGAAACTTGAATTGCCCTTCGCGTGCCTATGCTTGTTGCCCAAAATCGGCTAAGTTTGACTTTTCATATATAGGAAGGTTATATAGACCCACCCATATGAGTGCTTTAACTAGTGGTTTCAAGAGTGCTTATTCCGCAACAACAGGGGTCAACCCGATGGAAAAGGCGTAAACAGTGTATTCGTGAACAGTTGATTCGTCTTTTAGACTTGAAGCGGATAAGGGAATAGCAGCGGTTACGTTGATAAGATCTGCAGCTCTTTCTGTCCCTCAATCCTATTCTGGTTCTGGGCATATTACTATTGATTCAATTCCCAATTCCTAGCAAGCTAGTTGTACTGTATCTTTCATCTGCAAGAAAAGCTGTTTTTCTATATACAAAATAGACGTTTTCAACAGATAGTTTTTTGCTTGAAATGTATTTTTTTGTTATTTATGGTAATTCGCGCTAGCTTTCTACTTTTTCACAACATGCAAATGATTTTATATCACAGTACCTTCTTTGGTATTCTCCCATCTGAGATTTACCTTCTTGAGCACTATTTGAATCAACCGCATGTACGCCAACGCCTACAAACCCAAAGAATGTCACCCAGGGTCTACGAGGTCATGGTGCGAGACTTCCTTAAGACGGAGTTGTGTTTTGCAACTCGAGAACAGATTTTCTCTTTGTATAAAATCCTTTTTTATGGTATCGAGGATCCACAATTCTTTATTGATCCGATCGACCTCGATTGTCTTCTTCATGTCCATCTGGAACAAATAGAATTGAACCACAAAGCTCTCTCACAGGTGTTTTTGAGTCTTTTCAACGAGAGACATGACTCACCGTTCTATTCGGATGTCAAAACAAGCCAAGCGGGGCACTTTATGTGCTTTAGCCAACCACTCTTGGGAGAAACCTTGGTCAAGGTATTGAGGCGCCCTCGGTTCGATCCATATTCCGCTCCATTAATGAAAGGGTCGGGCCCCCTATCAATTCAATCTATTCAAGAATGCCGGTGACTTCTGTAGGGCGACCACTTGTACGGTCTGAAAGAAGCAGACATCTGGAGAGACTGTTCGACATTATCGGGTGTCAAAAGGATTCAGAAAAGAGGGTTCATTCCTATTTCATTTTCATTTCATGACTGTCTTGTCGGTCGATGCGAAGCTTTGAATAGAGCGCTTGAAAGTATAGGCGAAGGGTGATAATCGACACTCTTCTGGAGATTCTGGAGATGAATAAAGACCCTCACACTCAGAGAAGCCCTTCTCTTATGATGATTTTAGGAAAAACCTTGCTAGAATTCTTATGGAAAGAACTGGTGAAACCTCACGTAAAGGAAAGCGTGCGGCACCTGAACTAAGCCCCTTGTTAGCTCAAGTCAGCCAACCAACCCACTAGCACAAGACTGAGGCTAGAAAGAAGAGCATAGTGAGCACAGAGAATGTAGTAAAGAGAACTTATCTTACTCAAGAGAGAGGATTGCTACAACTGATGAGGATGCCCCTCAATGTCAGATAGAGGAATTGCTTCTAGTAAGGTAGTATGTATTCTAATAATAATAAGAATAAGCTAGAGGCTTACCTCCACGATCTACTAAAAGGCAAGTTTAGCTTCTCTTACGTACTCCCTCAGAATCCATAACTACTATACCCCAAAGGCCTAAATATTTGAATATTCTGGTAGGAGAGAGCTATGCAGCTATGAGTTGCTGTAGCTATTAACAACTTTATGTTTTGAGTTAATAACTTACCTATCCGAGTTTTGGCCTGCTCCTACTGATTGACTTTTTTTCTTTGCTTAAGTAAGACCCCCTCTATTTCTATGGGTCCATTCCTAGCCAGGTCAAGTCCCCTTCCTAAGGTGTCTAACGGGATACCGGTACTTCAAGGCCTACAAATTCTTTTGACTACTCGACATAGGGTACAGAAAGGAACTACCCTGCATCCCCCTAAGGAACGTAACGAGCCAAGCGATCCCGAAGATCAAAACGAGCTTTCCGGAAATGTGAAACAAAAGTTTTTCCCTCGCATCTCGGATTCAACCTGCGCATATCACTCTACTTTCTTTCTGGGAGAGCAAATAGAGAACTCAACGGTATCTACATTTGTTTTGACTCGACTCGTTGAAAGAGTAAAAGCTCCTGACTAGCTTTAGAGCACACACCAATTGGTACTACTTCGCTATCGGTCACCGCATTGAAAGCGATCTTTATACGTTAGGTAAGTTAGCGGCGTAATAAGCCGGCCTCTGCAATCCATCTTCTTCACTCCGAAAGAGTTAGATTTCCTGGAAAGCTCTTCTTTATCTTAACATAGAGGTATGACCGGAGAGGATTCTTTGAAAGATGCGACTTTGGCTCCTGGGATAGGATAAAAGAAAAAAGAAAAGGCCTTGATTCTACAGCGGTAGTTAAGACTGATTCTATGAGTTATTCATCCTCGCTCGAGCCGGATTCTTAATCAGACTCTGCCGGTCCCTTCACTTCAGGTCTCAAACTCCCATCGATTCTTCCTTTGTGACATTGAATAGGCGGACTATCCCATTAACACGAAAACCTCACCTCTACCTCTGCTTTTTTGGAGTACGGGATTAGGCTTTCTTCAGGAGTCTAAGTATACGATTCAGGCTATCCGAGTACTTGGCCCGAAAGAGTTCAATCTGCTTATGGCAAGTCGAACGTTGTTTTGTATTTGGTCTGGGACAAAAGAAACTAAAAGAGTTGGGGTGGCTGCCAAAGTTCTCTAACTCGAGTAGAGGGCAAAAGGCAGGTTAGTGAAATCATAGCTACAGAACTAATAGCTACACCGGCCTTAGTGTTCCCTTAAGCTTTCCCTAATAGGAGTCCTTGCCTTTTCGATACTTTAGGCCCTTGCCCTTGGCCTGGTCTCGACTCCCTCTTAATAAGTACTTTCAATCTAAACAGGCTAGCTGCCTGTTTCGCCTCTAAGTCTTGGACATTTTGGCGTAGGTTGGAGCCCCTTCATGAAATCGAAGAGCCGGTCCTCTTCCGTCATATCAAAAAAATGCCCTGGGAGAACTACGAAAGACGGCCTTCACATACTCGCGTTTGGGGCCTGTTTGCTTCAGGCTCATCAACATGTCGGACCACAACCGGGCGGGAACCCTCCATTCCGCCCGAAACTCGTCCTCAAAATGGATCTAATTGCACTTAACGCTCCGCCTTCTTTACGTCTTTTGGTCTGCCACCAGAACTTGGCTGAACCATCAAGATACATGGCAGCCGTATTCATCGACGCCTCCTCGGACTACGTCCGACAAGCCGCTCCATATCCCAAAAGTCTTCGATCCTTAGCATCTCGGGTGCCAACGAATGCCTTTGGTTTCGCTTGATTCGAACCATCTCCGTCGAGCCTCTTCGACGGCACTAGCCTACGGGTTCTTTCCACTAGCCATGGCTCGGCCTAACCTTTGGCTCTGATACCACTTGTCACAGCGCTAAGTCCTTCAAGCCTACAAACCGCGGCACCCTCCGCTGTAGCAGAGTAAGCTGAAAAAGCCCTTTCCCCTTTTTTGAATAGGAAGGGTAAGCTTCATAGCTCCAACCTATACAAGGGGCAAGCCAAAACCAGCTGAAGGAAGGGCTTCATAGCCTTATTAGACGAGAAAGGAGAGCTTCTTATTATTCTATTTTATAAAAAGACTAAAAAACTTGGTTTGGAACCCTACTCCCCAACAACTACAAGGATGCTTGCTTGCTGGCATCAAAATCAAAGCCCTTCATTATTATTATTATTAGTAAGATGGGGCGGAGGGCGCACAACCCATTCTCTGCTCTTTTCCTGAGCGTTTCACACTAAGCTCTTCGATCCTGCCCTGCGCCTCTCTAGGCATGAGCGATAGTGGTATATGGATCTCTTTATTTTATATAGTGGTCGGCCTTCTAGAAGCTTCGCCAGAAGCGACTAGTCGCTTCCCGAATGCCTCTTTACTTTAGTATGGTCTAGTCTTTCCAATGCCTCCTTCCTTGCCGCCAACGTACGCTACTAGGAGAGTAAGCAAGCTACCTTGCTTGCATTTTCTTCTATAAGCGGAGCGATTTGTCGAGTCTACGAAGCTTCGTAGTTGCCCCCCCTTTGCCTCGCCATGCCACTAGATCCATAATGACCGGCGAGTCGGAATATGTCCGAATCGGAGCGCCGGACCGGTCTATCGAAGAAAGAGATCATTGAGCCTATTTAGCCGAGCTAAGGTTTGGAACCCTAGTTTTTTAGTCTTTTTATAATAGAATAATAAGAAGCTAAGGGGGCTGGGAATCGCAAGAATTGAGAAGTCCTCCATTGAATGGGGTGGGAAAGAAAGGTTCGGAAATGGCCGGATTAGCAGGAGGAAGGGCGGCCCCACCCTGAAACAAAGGTGTACGTACATAAATCAAGAGGCTGGTTATGGCCTTTACTTGATAGGGCTCCTTCCTATCTATCTTGACCGGGAAGAGGGGGGAGGCCCTTTCGGAAGCCCTGCCCGCCCCTCTCTATTTTGAGGGATCCCTAATATTTAGGATTCCAGGCTTCCCGGACTCGTAACAGACGGCTAAGAAAAAGAAGAGTCTAAGTAGTCTCCGACGTTGCAGGTCCTTCTCCTTCCGCCGAGACGGCCCTCTTTTCTTTTTTGTTTGTTCACCGTGGCACGAAATCATGAAGATGGAATAACTCAGAAAGAGAGTGGCGCCTAGCCGTTGAGAGCGTCTGTTATCTTTGTAGAGGAAGAGATAGATCTTGGACTGGCCCCCTTCGCATGGCCTAGAAAGAAAAGTCCGTGCTACTATAAGGCCTCTAAACTCCTCCCTCAGGACACTGTTGCGTTGCCGCTCTTCTCTGTTTTGAAGCAAAGAAGGAAGTGACTTGTTCAGCTGTAAACTCTGCAGTTCTTGTTTACGACTCTACTGCCATTGATGAATCCGCTGGGATTGTAATGCTTGACTTGCTTTCAAAGCTATAAAGGCTAACTCTGAACTAGGCTAGCGAAGAAACTGTAGGGCTTCGGGCAGCGAATGACCTGAGGGTAGGCAACTCAATAGATCGATGGGAGGAAACTCAAAAACAATGCCTCTAGAACCGTTAGGAGAAATAGACTGAATGAATGAAATCCCGACTTTCCTCGTTCAAGTTCAAAGCCCGGGGAAGGAGATTCTTATTAGTGGAAAATAGCCCTAGCTAGATTCACTCCCGGTGAAATAGCAGCTCCTTGGTCCCGAGAGTTTGAACTAATCCGACTCTCTTCTTTTTTAGTTCTCTATGCTGTCGGTCCAGCCTTAGTTCCCTCTCAGCGAGTTATCCTCCAAGCAGTGTCAGTTCTAAGTGCTTCCATACCTCTATCAATCTCCCGGCCAGTGATAGCTCCGAGTGATCCAGTTATAGAGTGTTAGCGCCATTTCCCCTTACCAGTAGGTTTTGGGGTTGGAAGGATAAGGATCTGGGGCAAGAAAGCAAATGGGGATAGCTTCTTCTCGGGCTGCAAGTTTTCACATTTTCTGGTTTTTTTGTTTTCAAGCTAGCAAAGCAGTAAAAAGAGTATTTAGAAGTGTAAGCATCTCCTCAAGTCAGCGAGCCATTTGGAGTGCTGGCGCCTTGTTAAGCCCGCCCTTGTGTAGTGAATGTTACAGGGCGTTCCAGTGCTGATGCCTCTTAGGGCTAACTCAGGAAGGATAATAGCATAGATTTTTGTCCATGGTAAGATTCTCTATAAAGAAAAGGGACGTTGGTATGTCTAACTAGATTGAATCTAGAATCGATTTTTTTCTTTCCTTTTGATTTCCTGTAAGCCAATAGAAGTTTGCCCTATTGCTAGGCCTCTTTTTGAAGCCTAAGTGCTTCGCCCTCTAAGTCCTAAGGCCTCGTCTAAGCCATTGTTTTCATCCCTTGCCTTATAACTTCTAATGGAATACTTATCCTTTTCAGTCGTCGGAAAGAGGTGAATTTTCCCTGCCAGCTAGTTCTGTTACCGTGAGTTCCACCACTTCTTCTCTTCCTTGCGCTCGAGTGATTGATTCCTGCGAACCCTTTTTGAATGTCTTCCCCTTTCGATCCAAGCCGACTCAATAGTTAGATTCCAGAGTAGCCAATACAGTAAGGTTCATACGAGTTTTCAGCCACCTAGTTTCACTAGTTGAAGTCCTCCGCGCTGAAAGTCTTTCTGCCCCGCCTTCTGTCTTTGATTCTTTCTTTGGGATACGGGAGGGCTAGACCTAAGGCCATTCTTTATGGCAGTGAAGATAGTCTTCGTCCCTCTTTCTTATTCTACTTAGAAAGTGACTTCATCCCTTAATCGAGTGGTTGAATCTATTGTGAGGTCCCCGTCATCTACCTTCAGTCTTTCACCAGTAATAGGAGTATCTGTCTTTTTAGAAGTTATTAGAAACGCAGTACTAGACCCAGTCTAAGGACCAATAGTGAAAGTACCATCAGGAGGAGTATAGAAATCTGGGATAGCGGGGGCGGCGGGCAGGCAAGAGTAAAAGGCGCAAGCAGGGGCAAGATCCATAGGTCAAGTTTTTTCTCTTCTGGGCGAGTCGTGCTTCTTATTCTTAGCTTGACTTTTGAAGCGAAGCCAAGGATTGATTTCATGAGTCTGTGTAAGTGTAAGCCGGAGTGGATTTTTATTGGAAGGGAGGAGTCCGCGCAAGGTAAGTTAGTGAGAAAGAAAGCTATTTCATTTTTAGCTAGTTCCTTACTTTCTCTAGACGAGTTGCCTTGGGGTTTTATACGCGCAGTCCAGTCGAGCCTGTTCCAATAAAATCTTTTGGGCTATTCGAGTTTCACCATCCCCAATAGAGGATTCTGGGATATTCATTTATTTTTGACCGTCCCTATTCTATTGCAAACGAATCAACCAGGCTTCCTTCTTTTGATAGGTTTACAGGGGCAATACCCAAGCGCAGGAAGAAAGGAAGATTGAAAATGAGAATAGGAAAGCGGGATAGTCAATAGCATTACATTAGTCTATCAAACTAGTAAATCTCTCCCCACTATAAAGAGCTGGCCTCTTTCGCCCTACCAGTCCTTCTCGCTACTACCAGCCATTGGCAGGGACCTCACCTTACGACTCACTAGCAAGGAATTATGGAAAGCCCATAAGTAAGCCTGTTTTGCCTGTTTAGGAAAGTTAGTCAATAAAAGCGGCAGGAAATCCAGTAAGAAGGGCAAGGCAAAATACTGCTACATTGCCCATCCCATCATTTGCCCACTTCTCTTCCTAAGATGCACACTAGATGGGGCATTAGCGCTCTTCTGTATTACTTTCTTTCCTGTGCTAAAATCATTCCCTCAAAACAGAAATAGGATCTCCGCCTTCAATGCGCGGAGGCTTGCTATGCGATATCCTTTAGGTCTTACTCGACTCTAGATAGCCTTTGATTGAAACCAATTCCATTAAGCTTAGTGACATCAATCCCACCTGTCCCTTAGTGAAAGCGGAATCCCACATCCATTTGCCTGTGCAAACCAAAGGACGAATAAGCTGCGAAATCAAGAGAAAAGAGAGGACGAACCTATTCTATTATACGATACCACGCCTAGTGCTTTGTTTTGGAAATGGTCAATCAGTTTCAAGCGTCGAAGTTCAGTTCTTTGCCCTGTTCTCTTATTGGCTGGCATCTAGTCTAGATCTATTTCTAAGAGGATTGGAAAATCTTTCTTCGCTTAAAACACAGGCATCGATTTCTCGATGATCGACCAAGCCATTCAACGGCATCGCTTTTTCCTAGACCTCAAAGACTGGCACCTCCTCTTCATCTGCACCTGAAAACAGTGGTTAGGCCTTACCTGGACCTTCCTTCTTTTCTTATAGCCTTCGTTCCGGTGGTTTTACCAGAAAGATTCTCTATCCCAGTAAACAGAGTCTTTTATCGATTCTCCGCAACAGAGATTTTGGAATCCTTTCCTAGAAAAGAAGGGCTTTAGCGCTCTTATTTTAAAGTGAGTGAAGTGGCTCGAGGGTGAGGGACACGAACGGTATAATCAATCTTTCTTTCCTACCTCTAAGGAGGAGGGGGTTCGGGACCGCTTTTTACACCGAATTGGGACATACAAATAGAAAGATGAATTAGGCACTAGATAGAATCTCTCTAAATAAACTACTACCGAGCAATCTAGAAGAAATTAGACTTTTAGAGACATAGTTTACGTTCTCACTCCTAACTTTTTTATGTTGATGTAGTTGCTTCCATTTTCTTATCGGGACTTTGTTGGTGTTCAGTGTAGCACTATGTGGAATTGTTCTTTCTTAGCTGAGGATGAATCTTATTATAGACAATAAAAAGGGAAGGGCTATTGAGTGGGGGAAGGCCATTCCTTGTAATTGGAACCAACTGTATATATATTAAGCTAACGATGGCGAGTGCTTATTCAGTTGCTTCAATTGGTGCCTACCCTTATTGATTGGCAGGCTTTCTTTAAACGAAGGGCTTGACCCAGAGAGAACGAGCTAAAGACTAGACTGCGGGAGATAGCGATTGATACTCCAACTTCAGTAAGTGGCCTTCATGTGCTGCCAAGACTCATGACATAGGTAAGTTCGAGCTTGCTTGATCCGTAGGTCTCTCGTCATCGGTAAGCTATGGTTGAGGAGTAGGCATCGGCACAGGCACAACACAAGCAAAGAGGGAAAGAAGCAATCTACACCATTTAGGATTTGAATTTCTCGCCACTGAATAGCAAAGAAAGGAAACTCTTTCTTTGCCTCTGGTTAAGCCCCTTATTACGTAAGGCATCGAAAGCTCCTTGCCTTTGCTCTGAGATTTTGATCCTTCGCTGGTTGAGCCACCGTTGAGTAAACTCCTCATGGAGCCAAGCAAAGCACTAAAACAAAGCGTATGTCCCTCCCAGTACGAGTATAGGATTGCGTCTTCCAAGCTAACGGACTTGACTCGTGAGGTATTTCGGTTAATATCTGCTAATCCCGGCTTCCTACAGATAAGAAAATGAAAGTGTCGATTTCACTTATTAGGAAGCTTTCATTGAAGTAGGGGCGGAATCAAAGCATGGGCTTTTTCTTTCTCAATTGATTTTGAATTAATTACATGACTGGGAATCTTCCTTTCATCGGTGGCCAAAAGCCCAAAGTATTCACTTACTACCTAATTCCGAGTTTCAACCGAACAGCTGGCACCCGTTTTCCAGTTAAAGCAGGAATAGATAAGAAATTCGCTTGTGCCGAAAGAAGTTCCCGGGCTCGAATAGGGGCCGGTAGGAGAACCCTTTTTCGGGTGTTGGATCTATGCGGGAAGAAAAAGGGCACGGGGATTACCAACGATTATCAGACAAGGAGGTTAGGGGGCGGATTACTCCACTTCACATAAGAGATTAGGGGCAAGGTCGCCCCGAAGAGCTGGTAAAGGAAAAGGGCCTCGGTCCGATCCTACTGCGCCTAAGGATCTTGACTTCTTTTGTATTCCTATCTAATCTAACAGGGCGCTTGACTCTCCGAAAGCCGCATTGCATTGTCATGCAACTCTTTTGAGCCGGAAACCGTAAGACAGGCGTGGGGGATTCATCTACTGGCTTCAACAAAGGAATTCTATCTTCCGGTTAGCAACCTATCGCCTCTTTCCCGCTCGTCTTTTCGCTTGAATGATTCTCGTATTAGCCACCGACCCCGCCCGAAAGGCACAAAGAAGGGAAGCAGGTTTCGGAGTTTATTGAGGAGTCTCAAGCCTTTATTCCTATTCGTTGTTATGATTTCCGAATCAGGGCTGGAACAGAAGATATTGGTTTTTCTTTCGCCTAGAGCAGAATTCCACTTCAGAATCTCAGTTTCTATCGGCCGGGAAGGTAGTACTAAGATCATTGGGCATAGGCAGCGAGCCCCTACTAGGGGAATCAGTCCCAGTTAATGGTCAATCAAGTTCAGGTTAATCCCGAACAGCTTATGCGGATATGGCGACAGATAGAGCTTCCAACAGCTTAGTTTAGTTGTCCACTTATCTTCCGACAACAGCTTCTTTACCGATGCGCCTCTTTCTTGCTTCTTTCTTTTGCTTGGCCTTTGCTTGCTGGCTCTAAGCCCCTTCCCCGGCACAGAAGCTTCAAGAGTGAAGTCAAGCTATCTCCAGCAGGCAAGATGTTAATATTGTTTTCTTCGTCGACTCGAAAGCGAGTGAGAGGTATGCAATAACCAGCTTGAAGTAAAGTAAGCCAAGCACGGGCTCTTACCGTATATCCATACCACAACGATAAGGTGAACGTGAACACTGATGATCGAAACATCTCCTTCAGTGCCTGGTCAATCCTTAAAGAAGAGGAGAAATGAGAGGATCTCACGACATCTATTACGGCATTTACCAAACCAAGTGCAATGAAGTCATTTGAACCTACTTTCAGAAAAGAATCAGCAATGGATGAGCCGGCTGCATGCAAGCTCAAAGGAAAAAAGCGGGGTTTCAAACCTCATACCAAGAGAAAGATTCCAAACAAGTACAAAAAAGACAGCGAAAGAAGTAGATTTCGAACCAGCATACGCAAAGCAAAGAGCGGAAAGGTGCTTTGTACCTCACTTCGCTAAGCAGCGATAATTGTACTGAAGCTCTCTTTCCAACGCCCGCCGATCGTACTACTTCATTCTTAGTGTGCTGACCAGATAGCCCAATAATGAGCTAAGAGCCATAGCAAGAGATATAGCGTTGGCTTCCGGCTTAGTGAGCTCATAAAATGGCGAATCAATTTATTTGAAAGAGAAAGACTAGGTCATCGCCCATACTTATCTTATTGGTTTGAACACTACTCTGCTATCGCCATCTTGTCTTTCGACCTATCAAAAGTCGGACAGACAATTAATTACATATATAAGCACAATCTCGCTTTGAGATGACACGCCCAAAAACTCCCATGCTTTACGTTGGAAAACAACCAACCACAGTTCTTTTTACTTCTTCACTACTCGTACAGAAAGGACGGAGTTCAGCTGTATGGAGGGAATTTTGTTGTCAAAATCAATCAATATGTCTAGAATCTTTCTCTTTGATGAAACCAGCTTGAATTCATCAAGTTCCGATGAGAGTACTTCTAGTTTGATGAATGAATTCTATACTAGTAGTACTACTAGTCCTGCTTTTACTAATACTACGGATCAATCATCTACGACGACTAGTGACAGTATGAAATCGTCCGCTTCTTCTGCCGATACTAGTGGTATTTATGAGGATCATCCGGGTCTAAATCCTAATGATGAGCGTGTAGTCGAGCTTCAATGTACGATACGCGAGAATTTTGAGGCCTTGGTGCAAAATGCCCAAAACGGAGTCTCCGGGGAAGCCCTTCAAGAAGTTCTGGATCAAGTTCCCAGCCCACTTGAGCAATTTGCCATTCTCCCATTGATTCCTATGAAGATAGGAAACTTGTATTTCTCATTCACAAATCCATCTTTGTTTATGCTGCTAACTCTCAGTTTGGTCCTACTTCTGATTCATTTTGTTACTAAAAACGGAGGAGGAAAGTCAGTACCAAATGCTTGGCAATCCTTGGTGGAGCTTATTTATGATTTCGTGCCGAACCCGGTAAACGAACAAATAGGTGGTCTTTCCGGAAATGTGAAACAAAAGTTTTTCCCTCGCATCTCGGTCACTTTTACTTTTTCGTTATTTCGTAATCTCCAGGGTATGATACCTTATAGCTTCACAGTTACAAGTCATTTTCTCATTACTTTGGGTCTCTCATTTTCCATTTTTATTGGCATTACTATAGTGGGATTTCAAAAAAATGGGCTTCATTTTTTAAGCTTTTTATTACCCGCTGGAGTCCCACTGCCGTTAGCACCTTTTTTAGTACTCCTTGAGCTAATCCCTCATTGTTTTCGCGCATTAAGCTCAGGAATACGTTTATTTGCTAATATGATGGCCGGTCATAGTTCAGTAAAGATTTTAAGTGGGTCCGCTTGGACTATGCTATGTATGAATGATCTTTTATATTTCATAGGGGATCTTGGTCCTTTATTTATAGTTCTTGCATTAACCGGTCTGGAATTAGGTGTAGCTATATCACAAGCTTATGTTTCTACGATCTTAATCTGTATTTACTTGAATGATGCTACAAATCTTCATCAAAGTGGTTATTTATTTATAATTGAACAAAAGCGAGGAGCCAAGCCGTTTTACCGAGTTTACGAGGGAATCCAAAAAATGAAAAAAGGTTGATTTTATACAAAAAAAGACCTTTTTGTTGAAGAGCATACCAATAGGTTGTACTCCCCGCTTTCTTCCTGTGGTGACTATTAGAGCACAAGCCGACGTGCAGTCTTTTACTTTTGTACCGACAACATTGCGGAATATGAGGCTCTTATTATTAGCCTCGATGCGGCGGTCCTAATGGGTGTTCAGTTCCTATAAGTTCGAGGAGATTCCCAGTTGGTCATTCGGCAGCTCACTGGTGAATGTGAATATAGGGTCACAAGTGTGAAGTTAGCCTCATACTGTGCCAGAGCAAACCAACCAACCTTGTTTCAACAAGATCTAAAAATTTTTTTTGTTTGAAGCCCTCTATATATATGTTATTACAATCGATCCGTCAGTACAAAATTATCAAGCTAGCACGATCTAGGTTGTGACAAAGAAGTTCCACTCGGGGCAAGCAAGCGCTCACTTCGCTCCTAGCACAGTAGCACATGCTATTTCATCAACCCCTTGGTGTCACCCGACACGAGGGCGAGGGCAATCCTCCATCACCCATTATTCTCATCATCATTCTTTCGCGCCCACCTGAAGCAAAAAGGAAAACAGCCAGTTCTTCCAGGCGAACTCAAATACGAACCTTCTTCTTTCTCCGGTATGCCCGAGTTCTCCGATGTCAATAGACTCCTCTCTTCTTGACTTTTCAGAAAAATGAAAGAAGATCCTCCTAAGGTCCTCTAAAGAAAAACGTCCTTCACATTCGGGTAGGCAAGGCTTCAGGCCCGGGGGGCAAGCTCCCATCAACAACGTCTAAAGGAGGGAGCTCCGGAGGCAAGGCGAAAGGCATGCACTGGGTACCGCCGAAACGAATAGCTAACATAGTTAGCCCGGTGATTTTGCCCGAAGAGTTTAGGGCAGAGTCTCATTATGCTCCTCAAACAGTTCACGCCAAACGTTGGACTTCCCAAAAGGTAGAAAACAAAGAACCAAATCCTGCTACTAGGGTGATATGCCCACTCTCCAGACAAAAGAAGAGGTGGCTCATGCCGGTGAAAGAAAAGAAGCAAAACAAGTCTGATTCCTGATCCAAAACCGGTTTTGGGATGAAGTTAGAAAGAAGTTCTATGGCTCCGGAAGGAAGGCGTTGGGTGGGCTTAGATAAGAACTATAGGAATCTCTTCTCTATATCAATCCTTCGATAAAGCAAGAGACGACTATGGAGAAGGAAGTCCCATGACGAACTACAGTCACAGCAGTATAGGAAGGATAGAGAAGATCGATTCTACTCCTCCTAACCGAACAAAGCGAGACCACTAAATATCATTCCAATCATGTAAACGTACTTAGCGAGAGAATCCCTTTTGATGAGCATAAATCTGCTATTCTTTCTTATCTTTCCCTAAGGAGTTGAGAAAAAAATGCCATGACAAATAAACGAAAAAGGGTTAGCTCGCCCTATGGCAAAAGTAGTCAAGCCGATTTTCCTTCATTGCAGGATTTCCATTTTGAAATTGTTAGATCTCACCCAAAACAATTTGATCATTTTTTGACATGAAATCGGAAGAATCTAAGTAGGAAACCCTGTGAAATAGTCCTAAATGTGATCTTACATAGGCGCTTTGGCCCTACGGTCTAGTAGATAGATGGGATAAGAAGAGCTTTTCAGGCAGGCTACCGAAGAATGCAGTCATTCAAATAAGAAGAATCACTTTCTCCTGTTTGAGAGCCAAAACCCTTTCCTTCACCACCAGCGGCAACAAAGGCTTCACCCACTGATTCACCAAAAACCATATCCGGATCCACTAGTCTCATGGGCGGAGGCTTCAGAAACAAGTCAAGTTGAATCCGAACCAGCCCACCAGTAGCATTTGAACCAGTTCCAGAGTCAGGTGTCCATTGATTATCCATGTTAGGAGGCACTTGAGACTTCAAAGCCTTTTCGTTGTCACCACTTATTCCGTTTTCGCCTTATTTGACGGACACAATGGGTCCGCTGCTGCTATATACTTTAAGGGGAATCTCTTGAACAATGTTTTCACAGCTATTCCACCAGATCTTAACAGAGATTAATGGGTTGCAGCATTGCCGAGGGCTTTGGTTGCAGGGTTTGTAAAAAACAAATCAAGATTTCCAGGAAAGAGCACAAACTTCGGGAACAAGAGTTACAATTGTAATTATTGAAGGGTGGGTTGTAACTCTCGCATTAGTCGGTGATTCTCGTTGCATACTTGAATCTGCGGAAAGGGGATTCTATTATCTGTCAGCAGATCATAGGCTTGAATGCAATGAAGAAGAGAGGGAACGTATTTTGATCGGGCTTTAGCTACTACTGAATGGCGTACGTAGAAGGGTGGTATATTATAAATAAGGGTAATTGCGGATCCACCGTGGTCTACGATCAGGTCTTCTATCACTTGATCCGACTTCAATAAAGGGAGGACTATAGGTGCGGAGGGTTCCGACTCTCTCTTTACTATACGCATGAATTTGAATCACCTACCCCTTCTGGCACAAGACAGACTCCCACTCCCAGAGCACACCTGAAATTCGGATAGAGCGAGCACACTACCCTAATCCCTAAACCAAAAAAAGGACGGCGGTCATACTTTTTGAAATGGCCTGAGACCTGTGGCGATTGATCGATTCTCCCGTTGACTCGAGAGCACCTTGAAAGCAAGCAACGGTCAACAAACAACAAGCATTAAAGAGAACCGACATGAAAGGAAGAGTAACTAACATACATTGACTTTTCTTAATACATTACAGCAAGGCGTCGCGTTATAACAACGTTAAAGGTTTAAGTTGAGTTGAGGTTGGGTTTCTCCTAATGAATACGATAATGAAGGACATACGACCATACTAGGCCCTTTCTTTGTTGTGACTCTCTCTATACGCCAACAAGGAAATCGCAGCTTGCTAGATCCTTGGCGAAGGTCACTCATGGTATGCTGGAACTATACCACAATCACAGGAATGGACCGGGATAAATGCTCCTAAGGCCTCGCTGGCAACTCTTTCTTTGAATATAGATATATCAAGTCTACGTACGAAATATTGAACACAAGGCCGGGCGTTCGCCCAAAGCACTTTCCTAATGAATAATGAATAACCAACTGGAGCGGAGCGATTGACCATGTCATGGAGCTATTCCACTGGCTGCTCTTCTTAGCAAACTGACCGGGGAAGGAAAGACAAGGGCTGGAGGGTGGGTTTAGCATAGTCTACTGAGACTTCATTCCAACAGTTTCTATTTAAATAGTAAATAGTCAAGAAGTTGATTCCTGGGCATGGTCAAAGAGGGCTTTCGGTTGAGATAGGGCTTATTAGAAGAGTGATTCATTCTACTATTCTAAGCCTTGCCTCTTCAGGTCTCCTTGATCTGGTTCTCTCCTTCTCTCCGGATTCTCGTATAAAGAAGCAATTACCTAAAAGAAGAGGTGACAGGCAGTTGGACTGAACTTTCCCTAGTTAGGGGCACACAAATGAGAGATTTGAGAATAGATTCATTTTTCCTTTGCTTCGATCACTTCTCGAACGGGACTTCTTCCTATAGATACCGGATAGATAGATCTCAAGGAATCTTTGAACTCCTTCCACTAATGAAATATGAAAGTAAATTCTAAGTAAGCCTTTGCTAGTCCGGTAGGTCCGTTAAGGCTAATGGAATGTTGGTACCCTCGACTGGCCCAACCTTACTTTAGTAAGGACAGGGAATAAGATCACTACTCGACTAGTAGTTCCTATGTTCCGCCTTCCTTGACTCGACTAGTAAGAGTATGTGATACCTCCTTAGAGTAACCGTAGGTAAGTTAAGGGAGTCATCACATCTATACTACTGAAAGGTTATATTATTTATTGTTGACTGGGGCGATTTATTCAATTCAACGCTCCGCCCGGTGCATGAAAGGATTTGGTTCGATTCGAAATTTCCTATCAATGTTTCAATGGGGTCTTGTATAGGATAGGGAGCAGATCGAATTGAATTCTTCGTCGATGCATTAATCCTCTAGAACGAGGAAGGGTCATGACAGAGGCTTTTTTATTAGAGGTTATTAAACAGTACTTAAGAAAAGAGGTCCACCCCCACGATACAACCGATCTAAAACAAACCCACACTAGTCTTGCTATCTTTTATAGAGCATGTTACAACTCGCATGCCACTATCATATATGAACCAGATAACCATCGATTTCTATATATAATAGAATATTTTAGGTGCTAATCTAGTGTTGGATTATGCTAGGGCATGTGGATCCCGAAATAGAGAGCATGGCAATTGAGTCATAAGCTCTAACAAAGCTATGCTTGGTGACTCCCCAATAAGCACATCCACAGATGAGATTAGCGCCCTTTTGAACCGAATACAGCTAGCGACCCCTAAACCCCATGGCGAAAGGAAGGGTTGAATCAAATGCTTATAGATTATCCACTGGGCTTATGAATTCTCGGGTGTACAGACTACATTATAGGGAGGGTGCTTTACATCATATGGATCAGGACAACCTATATTTGATGGGTCAGGTGCGCGGCTATCGAAATAAGTACTGCTACGAGACTATAAAGAGTCGTTCTCTAAGCACTTCTTATGTGCTGAGTCGAAATAAGACCTGAATCGCCTGATCCTGATAAAGGAGCCTGGATCGGAATAACGTTAAGGAAGGTCAGGGCAGGCGACTCATAAAGCCTATTCCACATATTCTATTCTGCTACAAATACGGCTTTCACCACTCGATATACACGAATCAGGTGTCGGCGGGTTGGTTGAAAAAGGACGTTCTTCATGCCATTGCTGGATCCAAACTACCAGCCCTCCGGAGAGGGCACACCTATTTGTATCGACCGGATCTAAACCCCCATATGAAGCTCCGGTTGGACGGAATCTGAGTTGGTAGCCCATATACCTATCTCTCTTGTCTTTCTCACTAGCCGTCGAGAGCAATTCTACACGGGTCGACCCCACCCGTGCTTATCGATCGATAGAAAATCCCAATAAAGAAAGGTAGCGAAGTCACCTCCATTCTCGATTTCTATTGCGACAGAGGGAGGTATCATAATAGAGTCAAAATCACGATTAGAGTCAGTCCGGATAAAAGGAAGAATCCAATCCGCAGCTAGTCTTGGGATCAAGGCTTCTTTCTTCCTTTGCTGAATCAGGAATAGCCGACTCCAGGTAAATGCTTTTCCCAGCTCAAAGGCGATGACTAGTAGATTCGGGGGTACCTAGAAAGCGAACAAATGTTCGCATGGTCATGATTGGTGACTAAACTGCCCTTTCTCTGATTCCCCTTGCCGACTCTGAACTAACTCATGCTTAAATGTGAACAACCGATAGCACGGAAAGCAGCATTCTACTGATTTGATTACCTTCTTCCCTTCCAACTATTATAGTTGGAATTCTATCTCGAACCCTAGAACGGCTAGGAACCCGAGAAAAGCGAATGTTCAAAGCTTTCAGCGGGCGTCAGTCGTCTTCTTGCTGTTGTTGAATGTGAAGTTGTGATCAGCTTAGCAGTAAAGAGCTCTTGTTTAGCGAAAGTCGTATTCGGATTCTGCTTGAGCGGCCTTCTCTCTCTGAGTTACGGCAAAGGTAGTTCGGTAAGCCTCGTCATCTAGTATGACCGAAGCATTAGCCCTGTCTCTATCCGGGCCCATAGACTGGACTTACTGCGGTGAGGTAGCTTAGGATGATGAAACCGTACCTGATGACTTTCGGACTTTCTTCTTTTCTGTTAGCACGCATCCAGTGACCGATGAATCTGTTGTCGGAATAAGCGTAAGCGCAGCAAGAGAATTCGCTGCTTTTGTGCCAACCTTCTCGCCTAGAAGCTAGAAGGAATCCGTCTTAAAGGGGGGCGAAGTGACGGATGAAATTCCTTTTTGAGTGACTACCCTAAGAAATCAGACTTATGCTCAGTTCTCTTGTTCTTGTTTCATAAGCAAATGCGGCAACCTGGTGGTATAGTGAGCTCTCTCTCTGGATGTTGCTTCAGTCATTGATAGAGAGGAATCACCTAGCCTAGCATTAGACTAGACTAGCTAGCCCTCCTTGGGCAGATTGCTTTTCATAGCGTAGTTTCGTAGCTTTGCTCCGGGAAGGAGACTTGCCTTATCAGATGCAGGATTACCTGTTGATGCGGTAGATGAGGTCTTTGCTTTTCCTGCTGAAGAATGAGTTGTTAGCCTTACAGAATGCGCTGCACATCTATCATTCTATAGTAATGTCGGCTCTCCCGCTGTTGGTGGTTTAGTTGTAGTAAGAGCGGTAGGATTAAGATTAGGAGATTGATTGAGTGAAGTAGGGTTCGGTGAAATAAATATGAAATAGAAGTAGGACATCCTTTATAAAGGAAAGTATGCCAGAACTCGTAGCCTTGTTGAAATAGTCTCCTCTTTCTTGTCTTTCTTCTCCCCTAAGAGGAAGAAGTCTCGTCTCGAAAAGACCAATTGAAGCTTTTCTCTTCCGGCTCTGAAAGAATAGGACTTATTATACCATGAACGGACTCCTTGTCAGGAAGAGATAGAGATGGGGCTTTCCTGGCTTCTCTCTTTCGCCTTCTCGATGCATTGCTTGGGTCTTCATTGGGCACTAGTTGCGCACTAGCTCTTCGGTGTGAATCAAAAAAAAGTGTCAAGTGATGGAGTCTTTCGGAGGTGTGGCTAGCTCTGGGTCAGCTGTAAACTCTTGTTCAAGGAGTGAGGGAAAAGCAATGTTTGAATTTCACAGGCAAAAGGCCGAGGCAATAAAGAAGAAAGACCAGGCGCAGGGCCAAAGGCAGCATAGTACAGAAAAGAGATTCCCGATTCAAGTCTTGGAGGAAGGGCGGCTACTAGAAGAGAGGGGTACCAGTCGCCGATAAAGCCCACCATATCTTCTTTATCATCTCAGATGGAAATAAAGAATTGATTCAGTCAGATAATAGTATAAGCAGATGCTATCGAATAGGAAAAGGAACGGAACTGACACTTGACTGAAAGCCACTAGTGCCTCACTTGCTTTAGAAGACCCTCTTACTGTTCTCGAATCAGCACCTTTTTTGCTATGAGTGACTTCTTAGGGCTGTCGAAGAGCAAAGAAGAAAGTCACTCGAAGCTCCTCTGGCGCGCCCTAGCCGAGCGGTCCTCGCCTGCACAAGCAAGCAGATTAGCTCCCTCATTCTCTTTCTTATTGTGCCGGGCGAGCGAGGTAGGGTTAGATTATAGGGAGGGGGACTGCGAACGCCCATACCATAAAGCGCCAGGGAACCATGCATTCCTCCCGGGCTGGGCTCTCGCGTGTCCGGGGTCCGATCAGATCAACCAGCGACCGCTTTACGGAACAAGGGGTTAAGCAAGGGCCAGGAGATTGATAGAAGAATCCGGCCGAAGTCCGTGTTGTGTTTCACTTCGCGGGTTGGCTGGTTGGAAGGGATTGCTTTCTGCCGTCTGTCTTTCCCTTCTCTCTCTTCTTTCTTTTAGCAAAGTAGGTTCAAGTCAAACTTGTGGCTTGCTACAAGCTGGTGGGCTCAGGGACTGCTGTCAGCCGCTTCCCCTGTAGTCGTCAGCTCGTTCTTGACAGATCCGATCGGGTGTTCATAATCTGGAGTAAAAGGATTCGAACCTTTGCATGCCGGTACCAAAAACCGGTGCCTTACCACTTGGCTATACTCCATACGGCCTTTTTTGGACGGTAAGGGGAGAGGGGGAAGGGGAGAAGCAGGGCTCGAAGAACGAGCCGAGCCGTGCAAGAACGCGGGGATATAGCAAGTAAGCAGCAAGGTTCTCCCTTTAGGACCGACCACAACAAGCTCGCGACTCTAATAGAAAGAAACGGTAAGCTCTCTACTCTATTTGCTCGCAATGCTATACCTATCCAAGTTGGCGAACGCTTCTGTAACCTTAGACTCGTTACGCTCTTCGACTGAACTCGTTGGCTCCGCGTCCACCGAAAGTCGGTAACCTTCGTCACCGTCAGCATTTGGTACTCTCTCGATAGCTTCAATAGTTCACTGAAAGCCTTTGGTGTAATGAACCGCAA